ATGTAATTTCCATTACAGATGGACAAATATTCTTATCCGCCGATCTATTCAATGCCGGAATCCGACCTGCTATTAATGTCGGTATTTCTGTTTCCAGAGTTGGATCCGCAGCTCAAATTAAAGCCATGAAACAAGTAGCCGGCAAATTAAAATTGGAACTAGCACAATTTGTGGAATTAGAAGCCTTTGCACAATTTGCTTCTGATCTCGATAAAACTACTCAGAATCAATTGGCAAGAGGTCAACGATTACGCGAGTTGCTTAAACAATCCCAATCAGACCCTCTCGCGGTGGAAGAACAGATAGCTACTATTTATACCGGAGCGAATGGATATCTAGATTCGATAGAACTTGGACAGGTAAAGAAATTTCTCGGTCAGTTACGCAACTACTTAAAAAAGAATAAACCTCAATTTAAAGAAATTATATCTTCTACCAAGACATTCACCGAGGAAGCGGAATCACTTTTGAAGGAAGTTATTCAGCAACAGATCGAACTGTTTTTACTTCAAGAACAAACATAAATTTCTCACTTTTTTCTATTCTTAGTACAAGAATAATCGTTGAGAAATAGTTCTAATTCGAATGATTCAAAAAAGGTTTCTTGGTATAGCCATTTTAAAAATGGATGTAAATAAATTGCGTCCAATAGGATTTGAACCTATACTAAAGGTTTAGAAGACCTCTGTCCTATCCATTAGACAATGGACGCTTTTCATTCCTATTTTCTTCTTTTGTATTCTTAGTTCATATAAAAGATATTACCGGGAAAATCCTTTATAGAAAAAAGGATGTATATCTAAATTGATGGTGCATGTATTTATAATACATAATATGTAGCGGGTAGCGGGAATCGAACCCGCATCGTTAGCTTGGAAGGCTAGGGGTTATAGTCGACGTTGGTTGATTATTTTTAACGTCTCTAATTCAAAACTGAACATGAAATTTTTATTTCATTCGGCTCCTTTATGGAAGATTGATGTATTCATAGAGAAAGAATTACATCCATAACATCTATGTCAGCCTTTCTGTTTGAATGTATCCAAAACTATTTGCTTACTAGATGATCCCTCTAGAGGAGAGGGATTATATGAAATCCGTCTAGTCTAGTTACTTCGTTCTCTATTTTTACTGGCAGGATCCTGAGGAAAAGAATTTCGTTTCCACCGAGCTGAAACAATATGCGATGCGGATGGTTCTAGTAAACCAAAACCACTCTCTTCCAGCTTGTTTGGCTTCAATTTCCCTTTTACAACACCAAAATAGAAGATCTAGTTACGATTGGAACTAAACTTTTGTATCTTCATCCATGGATCCTTAGTCATACTTATTCGATTGGAAGACTGGATCCAGTTCAAAAAAATTATGTTTCACGACTACATAATCCATTTTTATTTTTAATAAATAAAAATGAATTTCTAATAGGACTTTGGATACAAATCGTGAGAATGTATGTTCTTCCTCAAATATGCTATTGAGAGGTAAAGGATTAAACCTTTTTAAGAAATAAAGTTTTTGATCGGAGTATGAAAAAAACGGAGATACCCCTTCCCTTAACTATTTAAGTTTTTAATAGAACGAATCACACTTTTACCACTAAACTATACCCGCTACATATACATTATTGTATATAAATGGATTATTTGTCGAACAAAGGAGTGAGACGCAATCAAGATAGGATCCAAATTATGGTGTTGACGCATATTTAGTCCTGTTAGCCAGGGACTTAAAAGGGTAAAGGGCACAAAGCTTTTAAAATTTTCGAATTTTTAAAATAACATACATAAATTTCAATAAGACTATATATATCCTTGTTTTGTTGGATTGCTAGTATTTTCGGATTGAAGGGGTCATTGAAGCTAGACAAAAAGAGGTACGTACTGGCCTGGCCGGTACTTAACTAAGACCCGGCCTCGGCCGGGGGAATAAATCTTTCGTACAAAATCAAAGAAGTAAGGTATTCTTTCTATTGTATTGTAGATACTTGTTTCGAATCATTATCTAAATGTAATTCCTGATCAAATTCGTTCTTTATTTACTCTGAACTTACTTATTTTATATTAATGAAAAATAGGAAATTCCTAATATAAAATTTTATAATTGCATTTTATTTAATTATAAAATAATAATTTATATATAATATAATATTATATTAATATATATGTAATAGTAATATATATTAATATATTAATTCATAATATATTCATAATATATGAAATATGAAAATAAAATAAAGAAAATATTGAATTCTCCGTAATTTCTTTAATTTAAATTATTTCGATTTTCTTTTCCGTTTAGAGTTTGGAGAGATGGCTGAGTGGACTAAAGCGTCGGATTGCTAATCCGTTGTACGAATTATTCGTACCGAGGGTTCGAATCCCTCTTTCTCCGCTCGCTCTGATTACTCGACCTGCTTGATACTTTCGATTTCGAACTTTCAAAAGGAATTTAAATTCCTTGAATTTATCATAGGTAAATTTATAGAATAGATAAAATAATAAGAAAAGTTTAGAAAAAAAAATTATTCCTCACGTCCAGGATTACGTCCTGGATCATTAGATAAGAATCCGAAGATGAAGAGAGAAACAAAGAATATCACTACTGTGTAAACAAAGAGTTTAAGACTAAGCATTACACAACCTCCAAAATAATCTTATTTTCGAAAAAGGGAATAGATTACCTATTTTTTCTTTTCAACACATATACTATTTTGTTTAATTTGTTTGTTTAATTTTACACGACCCCCTGCAAAAAATTCAATTTTGGAAAAGAAAGTAATTTTTACGAATTTCTTTGTATTGTATGTAATAAGATTTTTCTTTCTTACTTACAACTTACAAAAAACTTCTTGTCATATCGACATTTAGGTATTGTACGGGACCTAGACCCAGTAAACTCTTTGCTCACTGAAAGGTGAGAACGAGTAAATAAGCTGATCCAAATTCATCTTTGCGGTTATTTAATATTAATATACAATAATTGAAATTTTTGAATCGAGGGTTTATTTTATAATAAGAATGTAATACTTAGTCGATCTTATTCATTTTTCGAATTTTATTATCGAATAAATCATGAATCGATTTGGATTTGGCAAAATGAGTCTATTTGGCAAAGTATTAAAAATTTCATCGAAAACTTACAGCAGCTTGCCAAACAAAAGCTAATAGAAAAAAGAAAAGAGGTATAACAGGCATAACATCTACGATTGGATTGAAAACCGCATAAGCTTCGGGCAATTTGGCAAAGAAAAAACTGTTCGAATAAAGGACAGAATTAAGACAGATACAGATTAAGCTAAAGATATTAAGCATAACAAACATTTCGTTCTTGTGTATTAGATAATTTTATTTTTATTGAATTATTTTTATAAGGGAAAAATGAAAAAGAAAGGAATTCTACTTTCATACATTATCTTAATTGAATTCTATGTAATGATCAATGAATTTTTTACATTATATATATAATTTATATGTCTTAAATCCTAGCAACAAAAATATGCTACATATGTATTTAATATGTATTTATTTTTCATATGTATTTATTATGTATTACGTATTATGTAATGTACTTTTGGGGGTATTTTTTTTTTGGGGGGGGGTTGACCAATAACTAATAAGACTAGTAGTCTTTACTAGTGCCAAAGGATAAAAATGGGGCGTGGCCAAGCGGTAAGGCAGCGGGTTTTGGTCCCGTTACTCGGAGGTTCGAATCCTTCCGTCCCAGATCCTATCTTCTGTTTCTGATAGATAGGATCACACTGTATCCCACATAAAAATCCCACATAAAACAAAAAATATTTAAGAGAACAAAAAGTTGTTCTGAATTCTTAGAATGTATTTTTTTTTTTTATAAATATGTTTTATTCATATGATAGAATATCGAGGTAAATAAATTTGATCCTTACTGAACTTTATCCTTATCCCAGATTTACAAAAAGTATATAGAATACTTTTCTATCCATAGGTAGAAACTATCCATAGGTAGAAAGTATGGACTATTATATACTGCTTGTTGAGCCAATGACTATTCATAATTACACATATTAAATGAAATATATTTAAGGTTAAATATATTTCATCGTGGTTTGAAATTCAATTGAATTTTATTTTTTTTTATTAGAGGAATGTTATGGTAAAACTTCGTTTGAAACGATGTGGTAGAAAGCAACGTGCGACTTGAAGGACATGATCGGCTGTGGATTTTTACATCCACCATTTTCCATAAAAATGAAGATGCTCTTGTCTCGACATAATTTGTTCTGTTCCATTAGGAATCTAATTTGTCTTAGATTGATAGTACGTGATGGAGCTCGAGTAGAAAAGATTGATTTATTTATCAAGGGGAAGAATCTAGGGTTAGTGCTAATCAATCAATAAGTTAGATCAACTTTGTAAATATATCTTCAATATCAATATAAAATAAAAAAAATCGAAAGGTTTAAACTTGAAACAAGTTAAAAAAAAAGTTTTTTTTCGATAAAAAGGTGTATCCTAGGAAATCAATTCTTCGTATTCTATTTCTATGGGTATTCCATTTATATAGAAAAAAATAACAAAAAACAAAAGGTATGTTGCTGCCCTTTTGAAAAGGAGTAAGGATCACCGAAGTAATGTCTAAATCCAATGATTTTACAAAGGAAAGATAAAGGATTCCGGAACAAGGAAACACTATTTTCAATTGTCTCAAGAAAGGGATCAGAATAATTGACTCGGGATGAGACAAACAAAAGAGGTTAGAGACGGCTCAATAAATGTTTAAGGATTCCCCTGGGACTATGTCAGAATTACCCAACTTGAGTTATGAGTACGAATGAAAAATTTTTTTCTCGAGTTCGAGCCGTATGAGGATAAAACCTCTTATACGTTTCTGGGGGAGATTGTTTATGTGCATCTATCCCAATGAGCCATCTATCGAATCGTTGCAATTGATGTTCGATCCCGACGAGAAGGGAGAGATCTTCGAAAAGTGGGTTTTTATGATCCGATAAATAATCAAACTTATTCAAACGTTCCTGCTATTCTATATTTCCTTGAAAAAGGTGCTCAACCAACAGGAACTGTTTCTGACATTTTTAGGAAAGCAGATTTATTTAAAGAAAAAATTTCGAGTTAAAGTTAATTAGTTAAAATGAAAAGTTAATTAAAAGAAAAAAGACCAAAATAAAGAAAAAAGGGGGGGAGGAATAAATATATATAGTGTAATTATTTACCTACAATTTATTATCTATAATTTGTCCTTTTCCTGTTATAGGAATCCAGCAACAAACAAGGAATTAATCTTGTTTATCCTTTATTGATTGAATAAACCTGTCTGTCTTTATCTCTTCCTTATTTTATAAAAATTTCTGATTTATTTATATTTTTTTTGTTTGTGCCAATCCAACAAAAATCTTTATTTGATTTACTTCAGTTTTTTATTCGTTTTATCACCATTCTAGTCATATTTATATTGACAATGTTATATTGAACAAATATAATTGATCGTAGATAAAGAAATCTCTTTATCCTGACCCTATCTGTATTATTGGATTTGGTTTTCAATTCACTTCAGTCAAATGACGGGTTTGTATTGCCGAGTTTACTGTCATAGAAGATGTTTTTTTTTCCTTAACTTGGGTTAAATAAAAAAATGTATAAATAAATGGTTGGTCCGTCGGAATTTTGGCATTTCTATTAGGAATTTGGTGTTTTTTACTACGATCTATACATTTTTTTTCTAATTGATCAATAAATCAACAAGAAAGATTTGTTCTTAGTTCAATGTTTTGATGGGGTCGCGCAGTCTAATTCAATTGGTTTTTTTTCGATCGTATCTACATATCCAACTTTTGTTTTGAAGGGTTGGGTTGCTAACTCAACGGTAGAGTACTCGGCTTTTAAGTGCGACTATGATCTTTTACACATTTTGATGAAGCAATAAATTCGTCCAGACTTTTGGTAGAGTCTATAAGACCACGACTGATCCTCAAAGGTAATGAATGGAAAAAGCAGCATGTCGTAATACGTAATATAATAAAATAATAGATTTATTATTTTATTTTCATTGAAAAAATTTCAAATTAAAATGAAAGTGAAATTAAGAATTTATCCTTACTCAATTCTTACAATTTTTTTTGGTAGGGAAGTGGACAAAACAAATTAAAATTTATAGTTTGGTCTAGTGAATAAATGGATAGAGCTTCATGGCTCCAATTCCAATTCTGATAAACCAAAAAGCAACGAGCTTATGTTCTTAATTTGAATTAAATGATTACCCGATCTAGTTAGACGTTAAAAATGGATTAGTACCTGGTACCCTGGTACGGGAAAGGATGGGGTCTCCCGTGAGGAGACCATTGATTCTTTTTTTTTTTTATGAATCCTAAATATTGATTATTATGGGTTAGAGACGAATGTGTAAAAGAAACAGTATACTGATAAAGATAATTAATTCCAAAATCAAAAGAGCAATCAGGTTGCAAAAATAAAGGGTCATTATCCTCTTGTAATTATAACGAAGATAAACCATTTTTGATAGAAAAAGGGGAGTAAAAAAACCTATTGATTGGATTCCCTCTTTCCTTTACAGGTTTTTTATTATTATTGTATATATACATAATCTTCTTTATTATACATAATACTCTGTTTTGACCATATTGCACTATGTATCAGTTATTTTATAACTCAAGAAGTTCTTTCTACCTCTGCTTCACGTGGAAATATAAATGGAAGAATTACAAGGATATTTAGAAGAAGATAGATCTCGGCAACAACAGTTTCTATATCCACTTCTCTTTCAAGAATATATTTACGTATTTGCTTATGATCATGGGTTAAATAGTTCAATTTTTTATGAACCCCAAAACTCCTTGGGTTATGACAATAAATTTAGTTCAGTACTTGTGAAACGTTTAATTATTCGAATGTATCAAAAAAATTATTTGATTTATTCGGTTAATGATATTTACCAAAATTTATTTGTTGGGCATAACAATTATTTTTATTTTAATTTTTTTTCTCAGATTCTATCTGAAGGTTTTGCAGTCATTGTAGAAATTCCATTTTCGCTGCAGTTAATATCTTCCCTTGAAGAAAAAGAAATACCAAAATCTCACAATTTACAATCTAGTCATTCAATATTTCCTTTTTTAGAGGATAAATTATTGCATTTAAATTATCTGTCCGATATACTAATACCCTATCCCGTCCATATGGAAATCTTGGTCCAAATGCTTCAATCCTGGATCCAGGATGTTCTCTCTTTACATTTATTGCAGTTCCTTCTCCACGAATATTATAATTGGACTAGTCTCATTATTCCGAAAAAATCTATTTACGTATTTTCAAAAGAAAATAAAAGACTATTTTGGTTCTTATATAATTTATATATATATGAATACGAATTTCTATTAGTGTTTCCTTGTAAACAATCCTCTTTTTTACGATTAATATCTTCTGGAGTCCTTCTTGAGCGAATACATTTTTATGTAAAAATAGAACATCTTGGAGTGTGCCGAATTTT